GTGCATTCTCCACTTTTTTTGGATCGAATAGACAGAACGGGTTTTCTTTCTTCTTTTGTTTTCTCTAATATGATGAATCACATTTTTAGGAATTGGGTAGGGGAAAATCCAGAATTTCAAATTGCTGATTTTGACGAGAAAAATAAAAAAAAAAAGGAAAAAACAAACAAAGAGAAAGAGAAAGAAGAAAAAAATAAACGAATAGCAATATCCGAAACCTGGGATATTTTTATATTTACTCAAATAATCAGAGGTTCAATGTTAGTAACCCAATCCTTTCTTAGAAAATATATTATATTACCTTCATTGATAATAGCTAAAAATGTTGGCCGTATGCTATTATTCCAATTCCCCGAGTGGTATGAAGATTTGAAGGAATGGGATAGAGAAGCGCATATTTTTTGCACCTATAATGGTGTTCAATTATCAGAAACGGAATTTCCCCAAAATTGGTTAACAGACGGTATTCAGATAAAGATTCTATTTCCCTTCTGTCTGAAACCTTGGCAAGGAGCTAAGGTACGCTCTCATCATAGAGATAAAATGTGGAAAAAAACAAAAAAGGACGATTTTTGTTTTTTAACAGTTTGGGGAAAGGAGACAGACCTGCCCTTCGGTTCTGCCCGAAAACGACCTTCTTTTTTTGAACCTATTTCTAAAGAAATTGAAAAAAAAAAAAGAGAATTAAAAATGCAATTGTTTGGAGTTCTAAGAGTTTTCAAAGAACTAATAAAATGGTTTCTAAAAGTTTCAAAAGAAAAAACAATATGTGTCATGAAACTAGTTATAAACCTAATAATGAAGGAATTTGAAAATGTAAGAAACTCCATTTTATTATTTAAACGGGGGGGATATGAATTAAATGAAAACATAAAAGATTCCAAAATGAATGATAAGATCATCCACGAATCGACCATTCAAATCCGATTTACGAATTTAGAAAATGATTCATTCATAGAAACGAAAATGATGGATCTTGCTAATAAGACAATCACAATTAGGACTCAAATTGAAGAAATCACAAAAGACAAAAAAAGAAAAATTCTAACTTGTGATAATAGATCGGAATCGCAGAAGGCTGTTTGGCAAATATTTAAAAGACAAAATATACGATTAATACGTAAATCACATTATTTTATGAAATCCTTCATTGAAAAAGTATACATAGATATCTTACTATATGCCATTAAGATTCCCAAGATTAATCTCCAAGTTTTATTTGAATTAACAAAAATGAGCAATCAATCCATTTCTAATGATGAAACAAATCAGGAAAGAATTGAGAAAAAAAATAAAAATACAATCAACTTTATTTCGACTATCAAAAAGTTTTTTTATAATAAAAATATTAATCATAATGATAAAAGTATTTATTGTGACTTATCCTCGTTGTCTCAAGCATATGTATTTTACAAATTATCACAAACAAAATTACTTAACAAGTATCACTTAAAATCTGTGTTTCAGTATCACGACACCTATCCTTTTCTTAGGAATAGAATCAAAGATTATTGTATGATCCAGGGAATATTGGATTCCAAACTAAGGCATAAGAAAATTAAGACTAAGAAGAATAAATGGAAAAATTGGTTAGAGGCGCATTTTCAATACAATTTCTTTCATACCAAGTGGTCCCCTTTAGTCCCGGAAAAATGGCGAAATAGGATCAACCAACATCGTACGCTTCAAAAAAAATACTCAACGAAATTGGATTTATATAAAAAAGAAAAAACCCAATTAAATTCTTATGTAAAAAAAAATTCCTATACAGTAAATTCATTGATGAGTCAAAAAGAAAAATGGAAAAAACACTACGGATATGATCTTTTATCATATGATTATATAAATAATGGGGATAGTAGGGACTCAGATATTTCTGGATCAACATTACAAATAAATGAGGATCACAAAATTCCATATAATTTAAATACGCCTAAACCCGAATCATTTTATGGATTAATAAGTTTAGCCATTGATGATTATATAGAAAAAAGATATATTATTGGTACGCATAAAAATGCGGATAGAAAATATTTTGATTGTGGAAGTTGTCTTAGAAATAATATCGACATTAAGGCCTGGTCCAATACACATATCGATAACAAGATTAAAAAAAATGTTACAACCAAAACGAATAATAATAATTATAACATATTTGAAAAAAAAGAAACTTTGTCTTTTACAATTCATCACGAAGTTGATTCATCCAATCAAAAAAAGCACATTTTAAATTGGATGGGTATGGATCAAAAAGGGTTATATCGTACAATATCAAAATCAAAGCGAAATCCTTTGTTTTTCCCGGAATTTTTGCGACTTTTTGATGTCTATAAGATGAAACCGTGGATCATACCAATCAAATTACTTATTTTTGATTTTTATGGAAATGAAAATATTAGTAAAAATGACAAGATCAGCGTAAATAAAAAAAATCTTCCTATACTACCTGATAAAACTGATAAAAATCAAAAAGAATATATTGAATTAGAAAATTCTAACAAAAAAAAAAACGAAAAACAGGACCAAGGGGATCTTGTATCAGATCTACGAAAACAAAACAAAAAGAAAAATATTGAAGAAGATTACCCGACATCAGACATTAAAAAGGGTAAAAAGAAAAAACAATTCAAGAACAAGAACAAGAAAAGGGTAGAAGAGGAACTGGGTTTATTCCTGAAAAATAATTTAATTTTTCAATTAAGATGGGTTGACCCCTTGAATCAAAGAATAATGAATAATATCAAGGTATATTGTTTCCTACTTAGACTGGTGGATCCAAAGGAAATTGCTGTATACTCAATTGAAAGAGGAGAGATGCATCTGGATCTAATGTTGATTCCACAAAGGTTCACTTTGCAAGAATTGATAAACAAAGGAATGTTTATTATTGAACCAATTCGTCTATCAAAGAAAGTCAAATTTATGAGAAAATTTATTACATATCAAACTATAGGTATTTTATTGGTTGATAAGAGTAAGCACCAAACTAATGAAAAATGTATAAAAGAGGGATATGTTGATAAAAATCATTTTGATGGAACCGGTGGACGACACAACGATATACTTGTGAATGGAAAAAAAAATTATTATGATTTCCTTGTTCCTGAAAATATTCTATCTCCCAGACGTCGTAGAGAGTGGAGAATTCTAATTTGTTTCAATTCCCAGAGTTGGGATGTTGTGGATAAAAATAAAAAATTTTACAATCAAAATAACATAAGAAACTGTGGACAATTTTTGAATAAGGACACGCATTTTAATATGGATGCAAATAAATTAATCAAATTCAAATTGTTTCTTTGGCCCAATTATCGATTAGAAGATTTAGCTTGTATGAATCGGTATTGGTTTGATACCGATAATGGCAGTCGTTTCAGTATGTCAAGGATACATATGTATCCACGATTCTGAATTAGTTAATTCAGAACAGAATAAGTTATATAGTAAATACATTTTCTATGTATCACATGACATAGAAAGTCAAAAGAAAAATATATGCATATTATACATATCATGACACCGATTTGATTAAATATCAATGGATTTCTTCCGAAATCCATCCCCTTTCCCCTAAAAAAATCAAATTTTCTTTTGGCAATGTATAAATGTATTATCCCTTTCTATCCAAATCAAATGAAAAATTTGATTTGGATAACATAACTAAAAAAAAAAGAAAGAAAATTTGATTTTATAAATTGATTTTATAAATATATATTTTATAAATATATAAATATATATATAAATATATTATATAATTATTATAATTATATAATTTATATAATATTAAATATATAAAATATATGAAAGCAAAGTAGTGTATATGAATAAATACAAATTTTTGCGTGTACTAGATTAAAATGACTAGTATAATTATTATTTTTCCTGATCGAGAAAATCTACGGAAAAGAAAAAAATATAGAAAAATTGGTTTTTTATGATCAAAAATTCATTCATATTGGTTATTCCACAAGAAGAAAAAGAAGAAAACTGCGGGTCTGTTGAATTTCAAGTTTTAGGGTTTAGCAATAAGATATGGAGACTCACTTTACATTTGAAATTACATAAAAAAGATTTTTTATCGCAAAGAGGTCTACGGATAATTCTGGGAAAACGTCAACGGCTGCTGAATTATTTGTCAAAGAAAAATAGAGTACGCTATAAGAAATTAATTGATCAGTTAAATATCCGGGAGTCAAAAACTCGTTAATGAAAATTTTAAGATTGGTTTGAATTTTTTTTTATTAGTTATTAGATTTTTCATTTTGATGAACCTCATTTTGAGAAATTCATGGAATGGAATAACAAATTAAGGAAGAAAAGATATGACTGTACCGGCTACAAGAAAGGATTTCATGCTAGTTAATATGGGTCCTCACCACCCATCCATGCACGGAGTTCTTCGACTGATCCTTACTCTCGATGGTGAAGATGTTATTGACTGTGAACCCATATTGGGCTATTTACACAGAGGAATGGAAAAAATAGCGGAAAATCGAACAATTATACAATATTTGCCTTATGTAACACGGTGGGATTATTTAGCCACTATGTTCACAGAAGCAATAACGGTAAATGCACCAGAACGATTGGAAAGTGTTCAAGTACCTAAAAGAGCTAGTTATATTAGAGTAATTATGCTAGAACTTAGTCGTATAGCTTCTCATTTATTATGGCTAGGACCTTTTATGGCGGATATTGGTGCGCAAACTCCCTTTTTCTATATTTTCAGAGAGAGGGAATTGCTATATGATCTATTCGAAGCCGCCACAGGTATGCGAATGATGCATAATTATTTCCGTATCGGAGGGGTAGCTGCTGATCTACCTTATGGATGGATAGATAAATGTTTCGATTTCTGCGATTATTCTTTAACAGGAATTGTTGAATATCAAAAACTTATTACACGGAATCCCATTTTTTTGGAACGAGTGGAAGGAGTAGGCATTATTGATGGAGAGGAAGCAATAAATTGGGGTTTATCAGGACCCATGTTACGAGCTTCTGGAATCCAATGGGATCTTCGTAAAGTTGATCTTTATGAGTGTTACAATAAGTTCGATTGGAAGGTTCAATGGCAAAAAGAAGGGGATTCGCTAGCTCGTTATTTAGTACGAATCGGCGAAATGGGGGAATCCGTAAAAATTATCCAACAGGCTCTAGAAGGAATTCCTGGGGGACCCTATGAGAATTTAGAAGTCAGACGCTTTAATAGAGAAAAAAATTCCCAATGGAATAATTTTGAATATAGATTTCTTACAAAAAAACTTTCTCCCAATTTTGAATTGTCAAAACAAGAACTTTATGTGAGAGTAGAAGCACCAAAAGGAGAATTAGGGATTTATTTGATAGGAGATAGTAGTGTGTTTCCCTGGAGATGGAAAATTCGTCCACCGGGTTTCATAAATTTGCAAATTCTTCCTCAACTAGTTAAAAGAATGAAATTGGCTGATATCATGACGATACTAGGTAGTATAGATATTATTATGGGAGAAGTTGATCGTTGAAATGATAATTGATACGATAGAAGTACAAGCTATCAATTCTTTTTCTAGATCGGAATGTTTAAAAGAAGTCTATGGACTAATATGGGTCCTTGTTCCCATTTTAACCCTTATATTGGGAGTCACGATGGGGGTACTGGTAATTGTTTGGTTAGAAAGAGAAATATCCGCAGCAATACAACAACGTATTGGTCCGGAATACGCCGGACCGTTTGGAATTCTTCAAGCTCTAGCAGATGGGACCAAACTACTTTTTAAGGAGGACCTTCTCCCATCTAGAGGAGATATTCGTTTGTTTAGTGTCGGACCGTCTATCGCGGTCATATCAATTTTACTAAGTTATTTAGTAATTCCTTTTGGATATCGACTTGTTTTAGCCGATCTCAGTATAGGTGTTTCTTTATGGATCGCCATTTCAAGTATTGCTCCTATTGGACTTCTTATGTCAGGATATGGATCGAATAATAAATATTCCTTTTCGGGTGGTCTGCGCGCTGCTGCTCAATCTATTAGTTATGAAATACCATTAACTCTATGTGTGTTATCAATATCTCTACGTGTGATTCGTTGGAACATGAGCCTTTCCCCCCTTTCTATAAATAAGGGAGTTGAATATATTGAATAAATATTTTCATTTTTTATTCATTATTAGGTTCGATAAATTAAACCAGATAGTCATCTGAGTAAAATAAAACTGCTTCCAAATTTGCAGTAAGAAGAGAAAATCTCATTCCCTATGTACAAGAATAAAGTTGAAGTAAACATAAATAGTATAAACTATTTACCCCAAGATTGATATTCTTTGATTAGTCATCATATCTTGAAGCGGGTACAAAAGATCGACTGTATGGGGTTTCTACTACTGTCTTGTATGTATTACCATACCGGGGATCAATCAAAAATCAGTGAACAGCTAGAAACACCAAGGTACACAAAAGATTAGTAATGGAGATAATGTAAGGTATCAAAAAAAGGTATTTTTGCATAAATTTTTTGATAAAACGAATCATAATGAGGGCTTTAAGTTAGTAGAAATGACGAAGCAGTACTTCCCCGTGATTCCGATCTAGAGTATGCTCCTATTCACTGATTAAAGAAATGACTATCAAAAACGAATTAATCTTTTATTTATTTCTTTTTTAGAGTACCTTCCTCTGAGAAAGAAGACCAGGAAAAAAGGAAATCGAATGATAAAAAATGGATGAAAATAAGAAAAGATTTTTATTTATTATTTTTTTTTTGCCATCCATATCTATACATACAAAATTCTTAATTATGAATTTTGAACTAATGCCTAATTCGTTCTTTATATTTATTGGTATAACGAGTATTTTATTAAAGGATTAAGTTATTATCAAACAAAGAGAAATTGAAATAATAATGAATGAGATAAATTCGGAAGCGCCCTTTTTACTCTAGCAGACGGAATTCCATTGGTCTAATTCGGGACTTTCTGATGTATCTTTATTCCGTTTATCATCCAAAATGGTGATAATACCGAACAAGTCCTTACTTGCATTTATTTGCGGCCATAGAGGAGCCGTATGAAGCTGAGGTCTCATGTACGGTTTTGGAATAGCGATTTCAGCAGTCATGTTATTATCGACTATGATTATCTAACAGTTCAAGTACAGTTGATATAGTTGAGGCACAGTCAAAATATGGTTTTTGGGGGTGGAATCTTTGGCGTCAGCCTATAGGATTTATAGTTTTTATTATTTCTTCTCTAGCAGAATGTGAAAGATTGCCCTTTGATTTACCAGAAGCGGAAGAGGAATTAGTAGCAGGTTATCAAACAGAATATTCGGGTATCAAATACGGTTTATTTTACCTTGCCTCTTACCTAAATTTATTAGTTTCTTCATTATTTACAACAGTGCTTTACTTGGGTGGGTGGAATTTATCTATTCCATATATATTCATTCCTGAACTTTTCGAAATAAATAAAATTGCCGGAGTCTTTGGAATAACAATTGGTATCTTTATTACATTAGCTAAAGCTTTTTTTTTTCTCTTCATTTCTATCACAACAAGATGGACTTTACCTAGGATGAGAATGGATCAGCTATTAAATCTTGGATGGAAATTTCTTTTACCTATTTCATTAGGTAATCTATTATTGACAACTTCTTCTCAACTTGTTTCTCTCTAAATAGCAGAATAAGATAACGATATTCTAATAACAACTATCTCAAACAAGAGAAAAAAACATCAATTTAGTCATGGATATCCACAATATGTTCCCTATGGTGACCGGTTTCATAAATTATGGTCAACAAACAATACGAGCCACAAGATACATCGGTCAAAGTTTCATAATTACTTTATCCCATACAAATCGTTTACCCGTAACTATTCAATATCCTTATGAAAAATCGATCACATCAGAGCGTTTCCGCGGCCGAATCCATTTTGAATTTGATAAATGTATTGCTTGTGAAGTATGTGTTCGTGTATGTCCCATAGATTTACCTGTTGTTGATTGGAGATTTGAAAGGAATATTAAAAAGAAACAATTGCGTAATTACAGTATTGATTTTGGGGTTTGTATATTTTGTGGTAACTGTGTCGAGTATTGTCCAACAAACTGTTTATCAATGACTGAAGAATATGAACTTTCCACTTATGATCGTCACGAATTGAATTATAATCAAATTGCTTTAGGTCGGTTACCGATGTCAGTAATGGAGGATTACTCAATTCAAACAGTTATGAATTCAACTCAAATCAAAATAGACAGAGATAAACCCCTTACTTCAAGAACGATTACCGATTACTAAGATTTTCTTTAGGTATAGAGGATCCCGGCTTCTTTTGGTTGGTCATAAACTACATAACTATTGATTGTTTGTTGCGAATTATTCTTTAGATTTAAACTTCAGAATAGATTCTACTTTTCGTTATTTTTTCGAAATATAAAATTCGAACTAGTTTTTTCTTTTTTCTTTCAGATAAAAAAAGGCAAAGCCCTTTCTCTTTCCTGGACCATTTAGTAAGGTCATGAAATATTTCGACTTATTTATCTTTATCTCTTATTTTATACATAATGGATTTACCTGGACCAATACATGATATACTTGTAGTATTTCTAGGATCATTTCTTATATTAGGAGGTCTGGGGGTAGTATTACTTACCAATCCCATTTATTCTGCCTTTTCATTAGGATTGGTTCTTGTTTGTATATCCTTATTCTATATTCTATTGAACTCCTATTTTGTAGCTGCCGCACAACTCCTTATTTATGTGGGAGCCATAAATGTCTTAATTATATTTGCTGTTATGTTCATGAATGGTTCAGAATATTCCAATAATTCCTATCTTTGGACCGTTGGAGATGGGGTTACTTCACTGGTTTGTACAAGTATTTTTTTTTCACTAATTATTACTATCTCGGATACGTCCTGGTACGGAATTATTTGGACTACAAAATCAAACCAGATTATCGAACAGGACCTTGTAAGTAACGTTCAACAAATTGGAATTCATTTATCAACAGATTTTTATCTCCCGTTTGAATTTATTTCTATAATTCTTTTAGTTTCTTTGATAGGTGCAATTACTATGGCCCGTCAATAATAAATACTTAGAATTCAGAATTCAAAAAATTCTTAGAATTATATATTCTAAAATGAAAAAGGTTAAGGGTTTTCTTTTAGTTAAATCTAATGCCAATACCCTCTTTTTTCTGTAATTGCTCTATTCTAGTCAATCGAATCGATTGACTTATTGTTCATGTTGAAATGAATCTAGATTGATGAGGAATTAGTCAATGATGTTCGAATATGTATTTTTTTTGAGTGTCTATTTATTCTCTATCGGTATCTATGGACTGATCACAAGTCGAAACATGGTTAGGGCACTTATGTGTCTTGAGCTTATACTAAATTCGGTTAATATAAATCTCGTAACATTTTCTGATGTATTTGATAGTCGACAATTAAAAGGAGATATTTTTTCTATCTTTATTATAGCTATTGCGGCCGCTGAAGCAGCTATCGGGCTAGCTATTGTTTCGTCGATCCATCGTAACAGAAAATCAATTCGTATCAATCAATCGAATTTATTGAATAATTAGTCAAAATTAGCATATCTATTAAATGGATAATATATATCTATTTATTATTTATATATGGATAGATATAATAAGTTTATTTGTTTATTTATAGTAATTTATAGTAAGAAAATTTACCATTTGTCGGACAATTTGAATTAATATGTGTGACTCGTATTAGCATGTTATTGAAACGAAAATAAAAGCCCCCTGGTCCTTTCTCATGAACAGATTTTAAAATCTATTGATTCTTAAGATTTTGATAAACCATTGATTTATCTGGTGTCCACAATATAAATATAAAAGTCTACTTATTTTACCAGATCAAAAATTTTTTATGTTCAAAACTGGAATTTATAGATCCAATGTCGCATTCAGTCAAAATTTATGATACATGTATAGGGTGTACTCAATGTGTACGGGCTTGCCCCACTGATGTGTTGGAAATGATACCTTGGGATGGATGTAAAGCTAAGCAAATTGCTTCCGCCCCAAGAACCGAGGACTGCGTAGGTTGTAAGAGATGCGAATCCGCCTGCCCAACAGATTTTTTGAGTGTCCGTGTTTATTTATGGCATGAAACAACTCGCAGCATGGGTCTATCTTATTGATACGTTATAAAAAACTCCACTTGAATCGTTTGATTCCTTTTTACCGACAAAAGCCCGTTGCTCGAGAAAATATATTTTCCCGAGCAACGGGCTTTTTGGTCAATCAATCCGTATCTTGTCTTTATCACGAGTTATTTCCCTTGGTTAACAATACTTGTTGTTTTGCCGATATTCGCGGGTTCTTCAATTTTCTTTTTTCCTCATAGGGGAAATAAGGTATTTAGGTGGTATACTATATGTATATGCTTACTCGAACTCCTTCTAACAACCTATGTATTCTGTTATCATTTCCAATTGGACGATACGTTAGTTCAATTGGGGGAAGATTCCAAATGGATAGATATTTTTGATTTTCACTGGAGACTGGGAATCGACGGGCTTTCCATAGGGCCTATTTTACTGACAGGATTTATCACTACTTTAGCTACTTTAGCAGCTTGGCCGGTTACTCGAAATTCGCAATTTTTCTATTTCCTGATGTTAGCAATGTACAGTGGTCAAATAGGATCGTTTTCTTCTCGAGACCTTTTACTTTTTTTCATCATGTGGGAGTTAGAATTAATTCCTATTTACTTACTTTTATCCATGTGGGGAGGAAAAAAACGTTTGTACTCAGCTACAAAGTTTATTTTGTACACTGCGGGGGGTTCCATTTTTCTATTAATAGGAGTTCTGGGTATGGGTTTATACGGTTCCAATGGGTCGACATTGGATTTTGAAAGATTAGCCAATCAATCATATCCTGTGACATTGGAAATAATATTCTATTTTGGCTTCCTTATTGCTTATGCTGTCAAATCGCCGATTATACCCCTACATACATGGTTACCCGATACTCATGGGGAAGCGCATTACAGTACATGTATGCTTCTGGCCGGAATCTTATTAAAAATGGGAGCCTACGGATTAATTCGGATCAATATGGAATTATTACCACATGCTCATTCTATATTTTCTCCCTGGTTGGTGATAGTGGGGACAATCCAAATAATCTATGCAGCTTCAACCTCTCTTGGTCAACGCAATTTAAAAAAGAGAATAGCCTATTCTTCTGTATCTCACATGGGTTTTACAATTATAGGAATTGGTTCTATAACCGACATGGGACTCAACGGGGCCATTTTACAAATACTCTCTCATGGATTTATTGGTGCTGCACTTTTTTTCTTAGTGGGAACGAGTTGTGATAGAATACGTCTTGTTTATCTCGACGAAATGGGTGGGATATCTATTCCAATGCCAAAAATATTTACCATGTTTAGTAGTTTTTCGATGGGCTCTCTTGCATTGCCGGGGATGAGTGGTTTTGTTGCGGAATCAGCAGTCTTTTTTGGAATAATTACCAGTCCAAAATATCTTTTAATGCCCAAAATGCTAATTACATTTGTAATGGCAATTGGAATGATATTAACTCCTATTTATTTATTATCTATGTCACGTCAGATGTTCTATGGGTATAAACTATTCAATGCCCGAAACTCGAATTTTATGGATTCCGGACCGCGAGAACTCTTTATTTCGATCTGTATCTTTCTACCTGTAATAGGGGTTGGTATTTATCCCGATTTCGTTCTTTCGCTATCAGTTGACAAGGTACAAGCTATCCTATCTAATTATTTTAATAGATAGTTTTCATTAATGAGATAGAAAGCAAAGTCTTATATATAATTCTTTCATTTTGAGTTCGCCGTATAATACAAAAAAGTTAGTTAGGATTGTAATGAGATGTATCTCGAGTTTTTGAGAACCCTTTGAATAAAGGGTTCTCAAAAACTCGCACGAACTTTCGTTATATATAGGGGGATGTTCTTATGTGTTTCTCTTGGAGTTTATTTAATTAAATTGTAATGTGAATGAACCATAACTATGTAGACCTATTCCTAATAGATTGATTCCGAAATAACATATCCAAATTATAAAAAATCCTATAGAAGCTACAAGTGCCGAATTTGCACCTTGAAAACTTGGATTTGTTCTAGTATGTGAATAAATCGCGAATATGGTCCAAGTAATAAATGCCCAAGTTTCCTTGGGGTCCCAATTCCAATAAGATCCCCATGCCTCATTAGCCCATACTGCTCCAGAAAGAATACCTATAGTTAAAAAGATAAATCCTAAACTAATGACACGATAACTCCAATAATCCAAACGCCAAGTTAATTGATATTTGTAATAATTTCGAAATGAAAGAAAAGAGGTGTCTTTAAAAACATTTCTTTTTTCATTCAAGTAGTGGATCTCTCCAAAGAAAAATGACTTAATTAAGAAATTATTGCTTTTACAAAAAATATCGATGTTTTTTCGAAATGTAATAACTAGAAAAGCAACTGATAATAATGATCCGCATAAAAGAGATGCATAGCTCAATAACATCATACTTACGTGCATCATTAACCACTGAGATTGTAGAGCAGGTACTAATATTGCCGATTGGTGCATTTCAGTTGAAAGACCCGATGTGGCGAACCCTTGGGTAAAAATGGCACTTGGTATGGTTATTGCACTTAAATCATTTTTATGATTCCGCATCTTGGGAATTATATGAATAATGGAAAAACTCCATGAAAGAAAGATTAATGACTCATATAAATTACTTAAAGGAAAATGTTTCGAAGAAATCCAACGAGTAACTAATAATCCTGTTATAAAGAAAAAAGTCGCTATCATCCCCTTTTCCGGCGAATCATGCAATCCTATGATTTCGTAAACTAATAAGTTCATCAAATGAATCGTAATCACAATTGAAATAATCGAAAAAGAGAGATGAGTTAATATATGTTCTAAAGTCGCAAATATCATAAACATAAATGGGGTTCCCATTACAGAATTGAAATCAGGAATTAAATACATTATAGGATCCGTTGTGTTTCTTTTTTTATAGTATGCCGCCACTCGGACTCGAACCGAGATGCTCTAGCACTGCTTCCTAAGAGCAGCGTGTCTACCGATTTCACCATGGCGGCTTACTTGAAATAATAATAGTCAATCCGTGTTGAATCGTCGAGATTAAAGGATTCCATATGGTTTAGGAAACATTAGAATTGATGAATTGAATAAAAAGTGCTGCTTGAAATTCATAGTTTTGTTCTAAATCGAGGTATAAACTCCCGAGTTTCCCCCTTTTTCTATTTTTTGTTTTTTTTATTCATTTTAAATCCGTGAAATCGGATAAATTAAATGAAAAACGAATTGAATCGTAAAAACAAAAAAATGGATTTCCTCTTATCAATTAAAAGAATGAAAGAGCATAGCTAGGATTTCATTTTATATGTAATGTATCACAATACGAAATCAAGGGATTTTTCTAATGATTTTTATACCTTAGTATCATTAACTATATGAGAATTTATTAAGAATTCATATTTAAGAATTAATGAATATTAATTAATATATAACTATATTTTTTAATATAATGTATAATACTCTTTATTGTGTACATAATATTTCGAATTTATGATCAAACCAATGAATTGCCCTTTTATTTTGAATTAGGCGTATAAAAAAACAGTTTCCATACCTATCGCAATTTACTGTACTTTTCTTTTCACAATAGAAATCTATTGTGAAAAGAAAAGTACAGTATCACAAATGAAATCGACTATAATAAAAACGAGAATGAAAAAAAAGAATATTTAGAACCCAGAGTAGACGGAAAAATGATTATTCTACATACCACAGCAACTAATTCTAACTACTATATACTATATAAGGAATTCGATACAGTTCAATACATTAGTTAATGGAAATTTTCCATCTTCCAAAATGAGAAGTTGTTTGAGCCGTGAAATTTTAGATTACTCAAAATTTTTTTTACTTGTTTGCCGCACAAAAAAACTTTTTGAATTCCCGGTGGAAATCGATTTAGCTAAAGAAAAAGCTTTTGCTGCAGCAAAATATCCCTTTTTCTTCCAAATATTTCTACGAATACGTTTTTTTGATATAGAAGTACGTTTTTTTGGAACTGCCATTCAAAAAGAATTACTCATTTTTATCGTTGTATGTGAAAGACATATATTTCTCAAATCAAAATAGATCGTTCTTTTTCGTCATTTTTTATACTTAAATTATGTCAATAATTTTTACATACCATTTTTTTTTTATTTTATATATCTTAATTTATATATCTTAAATATATCTTATAAATATATCTTAATATAAATATATCTTAATATATATATACGCATATATCACATATATAATAGATTAGGAAAAAAAAATAGAATATATAATAAGCGGGGACATCAATTTAAAAGGAATTTTTTTTACTATTAATTCATTAAGTTTAGAGTGACATGTTTATTTGAGTTCTAATTTCAACTAGTAACTAATCCGTTAAACAAAACATTCCATTACCCGACAAGAGAGACTTTTTAGTTATTTTTTATTTCCGTTCTATAAGAGGAGTATTCTAAGATTTATGATAAAGATCGGTTTCCTGTTGGATTAGAATCTAATTATTGATGCATACTCTGATCCATATTTGAGTCAAGTACTCTTTTGGTGTAACCGTTTTCCTTAGTTTTTTCTTATTATACTATACGATATAGTTACAAATCGACAGAATAGAATAATTTTAAATCACATACATATTCTCTGTCTTAATAGATATCTTTCTTTAGATACTTAAAGTTAATAACTAAGTAATCGATTTTACCTAGGCATTCCTTTCGACTAACCAACTGTCACTTTTTTCATATTTCCCATATTTGATAAAAAGATAGTTCAGAATAATGAAAAATAAAAATATTTAAAGGTTTTCGTATATATTTTTTTTGTTGATTTATTATTGTTCTTTTCGAAAGAGATAAAAATTGGTGAATCGGAAATAATTATAAGAAAAAAAAATGAAAATTTGTTTTTATGGAACATACATATCAATATGCATGGATAATACCTTTTCTTCCATTTCCAGTTACTATGTCAATGGGATTTGGACTTCTGCTTATTCCCGCAGCAACAAAAAATATTCGTCGTATGTGGGCTTTTCCAAGTGTTTTGATGTTAAGTATAGCTATGGTGTTTTCGGCCAATTTGGCTATTCAGCAAATAAATGGAAGTTTTATCTATCAATATATATGGTCTTGGACCATCAATAATGATTTTTCTTTAGAATTCGGACACTTGATTGATTCACTTACTTCTATTATGTCAATATTGATTACTACTGTTGGAATCATGGTTTTTATTTATAGCGACAATTATATGTCTCACGATCAAGGATATTTGAGATTTTTTGCTTATATGAGTTTTTTTAATATTTCTATGTTGGGATTAGTTACTAGTTCCAATTTTATACAAATTTATCTTTTTTGGGAACTTGTGGGAATGTGTTCGTATTTATTAATAGGTTTTTGGTTCACGCGACCCGTTGCAGCAAGTGCTTGTCAAAAAGCTTTTGTAACCAACCGTATAGGGGATTTTGGTTTATTATTAGGAATTTTAGGTTTTTATTGGATAACGGGTAGTTTCGAATTTCGAGATTTGTTCGAAATAGTTAATAATTTGCTTCATAATAATGGAGTCAATTCTTTATTTGTTACTCTGTGCGCCTCTTTTTTATTCCTTGGTGCAGTTGCGAAATCCGCACAATTTCCCCTTCACATATGGTTACCTGATGCTATGGAAGGACCCACACCCATTTCGGCTCTTATACACGCAGCTACTATGGTAGCAGCAGGAATTTTTCTTGTAGCTCGGCTTATTCCTCTTTTCATAGTTATACCTTACATAATGAATTTCATTTCTTTAATAGGCACAATAACAGTACTATTAGGAGCTACTTTGGCTCTTGCTCAACGAGACATTAAAAGAAGTTTAGCTTATTCTACAATGTCTCAATTGGGTTATATTATGTTAGCTCTAGGTATAGGTTCTTATAGAGCTGCTTTATTTCATTTGATTACTCATGCTTATTCGAAAGCTTTATTGTTTTTGGGATCCGGTTCCGTTATTCATTCAATGGAACCTATTGTTGGATATTCACCAGAGAAAAGTCAGAATATGGTTCTTATGGGTGGTTTAACAAGATATGTTCCAATTACAAGAATTTCTTTTTTATTAGGTACACTTTCTCTTTGTGGTATTCCACCTCTTGCTTGTTTTTGGTCCAAAGATGAAATTCTTAAGGATAGTTGGTTATATTCACCAATTTTCGCACTAATAGCTTCCTTCACAGCGGGATTAACTGCATTTTATATGTTTCGAATGTATTTATTAACCTTTGATGGATATTTGCGCGTTCATTTTCAAGATTACAGTAGTACTAAAAATAGTTTCCTTTATTCAATATCCCCGTGGGGAAAAGAAGTACCTATGGTAGTCAATAAAAATTTCTTTTTATCAACCATGAATAATAGGGTCTCTTTTTTTTCAAAGGATACATATCCAATTCATGAAAATGTAAGAAATAATATACGATATTTTAGTACTTACTTTAGAAATAAATACACTTATACCCATCCTTATGAATCGGACAATACTATGCTATTTCCTCTGCTTGTATTGGTACTGTTTACTTTATTCGTTGGATTAATAGGAATTCATTTTGATCAAGGAGAACTAGATTTTGATATATTATCGAAATGGTTAACTCCATCTACAAAATTTTTCCACCCAAATTCAAACGATTCCGCGGATTGGTATGATTTTTTGACAAACGCAGTTTTAGTTTTTTCAGTAAGTATAGCAATTTTTGGACTATTCGTTTCATCTATTTTATATGGATCCATTTATTCGTCTTTCCAGAATTTGGACTTAATCAATTCATTTTTAAAGGCGAGTCCAAAGAGAATTTTCTTGGACCAAATCAAAAATTTGATATATAATTGGTCATATAATAGGGGTTACATAGATATTTTTTATACGAAGATTTTCACTGGGGGTATAAGAAGATTAGCCGAACAAATTCAGTTTTTTGATAGACATATAATTGATGGAATTATAAATGGAGTTGGCCTTGCAAGTTTCTTTATAGGGGAAGGGATCAAATATATGGGAGGCGGGCGAATCTCATCTTATTTATTCTTGTATTTATCTTATGTATCAATCTTTTTATTAATCTTCCATTTTCTTTAAAGAAATTTCCTTTTTTTCTTCTTTAAGTTTTCCCAATTCCCAATTATCTTGATACCCATCAAGATAAGAATCTTCGTAAACTGGGCTATCTTTTTTAGTCTTCTTCGTTTCGTAAGTTGTTTCTACATCGCTTTCTTCCTTTCTTTCTCCCCCTTCTTCCTTTTCTTTCAGTTTCTTAGTGAAAATAGGCGACGGCATTCTGCCTAAATAGTAGACACAGGTGATAAATAAGAGAATACTAAAGATTCGAGCCATAGAATTT